AATATAATTACCAGGAGTAAGCGTTATAGCCTGTTTCCAATACTCAGCGGCTTGAGCGAACCAAGCCTCCGCCATTTCAGAATCTCCTTGTTGAATGGCCTGTTCTCCACGGTCGGAATAGGCGGGTCAATTCCCTCCCTGAGAACCGTACTTGAGAGTTTCCTACCTCATACGGCTCGACAACCAACTCTTTTGTTTTGGTGTACCAGTTTTTTAACTTTAACCTACTTTAACTTTATATCTAATTGAATGTCTAATTGAATGAGATTTCTTTTAGATATTCCGTTTTTCTTGGATTAAACAAAAGAGAGTAATTACATGAGTTTCAAACTTTCATTTTGATTTAATTAATATATTTTTAATTAATATATTAATTAATATAATAAGTTTTATCTTTTATCCTACCTTCAGAAAAAAAAGGCATGTCCACTGTTATTAGATATTAGAATTTTCTGAAAGGTAACTATCCCGCTTTCATATAAAAATTTATATAGAATCTTTGAAAAAGACTTTTTTTCATACTTCATAAAAAAGAAAAAGACTTACTGTCTTTAGGATCTGATGCTACACCGCTGCTCAATACCTTAAGGGATCCACTCTATTACATAAGTAGATTCCTAAGATTTATCTCATATTATGATATAAATAAACAGCTCTTGTTGTATCGGTCCAAAACCTTTCCAATTGATCTTTACGGTGCTTCCTCTATCAATTAAATCTTTTTTTATCCATAGAAAAGAAAGTATTTAGGCATATCTAGTCTTCACTTCATATTTCGATCTATGAAGTTTATTTATTTGCTACAGCTGATAAAAAATCGTTTTGGACGATGCTTATGTAGAAAGCCCTTTGTTTGTGTTTCTAGTATTTCATTGACTAGCTGTTCTTTTTTTCTATAGTGGAGATAGTCGCACGTAATGACAGATCACAGCCATATTATTAAAAGCTTGTGGTAAAAAGGGGTTTCGTTCTAATGCCCGAAAATAATATTCTAAAGCTTTGGTATGTTCCCCATTACTTGTGTGGATAAGGCCTATATTATAGAGTATATAACTTCGATCATAGGGGTCAATTTCTAGTCGCATAGCTTCATAATAATTCTGTAATGCTTCCGCATAATTTCCTTCAGATTGAGCCGACATCCGTTACGGTCGTCATTCGCTTTAACGAATTCTCCGTTTCAGAACCGTATGTGAGATTTTCATCTCATACGGCTCCTCCTTTAGGTGCATAATGAAAATAATATATGTAAAAATTTGATGTCATTATGAACTAAGCGGGGCTAATGTTTTTACAAGAAATCCCTAGCCAACCTTCTTGCAAAAGATCTTTTTTTACTACCAAGTGGGTTCATGCTAGATAAAAATAAAAAAGGAAACTCTAAAAATTTCTTTGTTCTCAACGCCCCTAAATTTCCAGGAATTAGTCACTTCAACAGTCTTCAATGGTTATACGGGTATCCAAAGTACGAACGAGATGGATGTTTATTGTTCCAACCATTTTAATTAGTCCCAATCCCAAAGAAGAAGAAGAAAGAAAAGGAATCATTTTGAAGAAAGTTTTCGTGTTGTTGATTTCTCGGCGTAGTGCTTCTTCCCCTATGCCTCCTATTCGTATATTGTATTAGTGTAGTAGGATTGATCTGTAATACGGGAACCATAGGTAAAAACCTTTTGCTCAATACTAGAATTCACAATTGAAGCATCTAAGGCTGCATTAATCGTGGATACATGACAGAAGGGATTGCTTTTTTTATATTATAAACTTCACCTTCAAAAGCGTAGATTTTTTTCAATACTCGTTTTTCTTTCTATTTCAAATCGGCGAAAAATAAAAAAAATAATGATAATCAAATCGCACCATCTCTGTAATAAGTAAATGCCTCTTTTTCTCCGGAAGTTGTCGGAATGACTCGTAATAAGATATCGGCTACAATTGTAAAGGTTTTATCAATAAAATTTCCATTTATACGCGATCTTGGCATAGGTAGTAATCCATTCTATAACTCTTTTTATTTCCTTTACCTTTTCTTTTGTGAGAAAATTTTCTCACAAACAAAGGAATTGTATAGTACGAACTAACATAAAAGCGGACTCGTTAAAATAACCTTCTATCTACTTCCAATTTTTCCGGTCAAAAAAGGTATCTATTAACCATAATCTAAAAAACATTGATGAATAACTCGCTATTCACCCAGGTACTCAGTCATAATCCTGATGTTGGAGAGATGGCCGAGTGGTTGAAGGCGTAACATTGGAACTGTTATGTAGACTTTTGTTTACCGAGGGTTCGAATCCCTCTCTTTCCGTACTTTCAACTAATTCACCAATCTTACGTGATTGACCACAATGTATCAAATCAAATAAAAAAGAATAGATATAAAATCTACATTTCTTGACAAAATCCCTTACCTTGTGCCTTTTTATTTTTAATCAAAAAAGAGGGCAAAGGGGAGTTGTCCCAACTCTTGTTTTTAGTTATTTTTTTTACTTAAGTTAGGTTTATTAAGTCTGTCGAGAGTAATATTCTACGACAAGCAATTCATTTATTTTCAAACCGACGCATTTCCTATCTATTATTTGATTGACTAACCCTTCATATTGGAATGTGTGAAGAGTAAGATGGTTTGGCAATTCCTCGGGGGCAGATGAATCAAGAAGATTTTGAACCAAAGTTCTAGAGTTTTGTTCATCCTTCACTGTAATAATATCTCGGGGTTTGCAGCGATAACTTGGTATATCAACTATACGACCATTAACTAAAATATGTCCATGGTTAACTAATTGGCGCGCTTGAGGAATAGTCAAAGCCATACCCAATCGAAAAAGGATGTTATCCAAACGCATTTCAAGTAATTGTAATAAAACTTGACCTGTAGACCCCTTGGCTTTTCCGGCGATACGAACATATTTAAGTAATTGGCGTTCTGTAAGACCATAATGAAAACGCAATTTTTGTTTTTCTTCTAAACGAATACGATATTGAGATTTTTTTCCGGAGCGTGATTGGTTTCTAAGATCGCTTCCTGCCCTAGGCCTTTTACTAGTTAGTCCTGGTAAAGCCCCCAGACGGCGTATTTTTTTAAAACGCGGCCCTCGGTAACGTGACATAAAGACTCCTTTTTTTATTGAAATTGTACAAAACTAAACAAAATTAAAACTGAACTAAATGATAATGATAAATGACGCGAAATCCACTCCAATAAACTATTGGAATATAAAGAGTCAGAAGATATATTCTCTCAATATACAGATTTTTTTTATTGTATATACAATATATATAAATAAAAAAATAACAAAAATTTTCCGTTATTTTCTTGATTTATTTTGCAAAGATCTAACCCTTTTACCCAATATATATTCCTATATGGAAGTTTATATGACATAATATAAATGGCGTGGTAACTCTTGGAAAAAGGTGAAAGAAGTCTTTTCAATCTTCTTTGATTTTGAAAGTACATTAAAAATAATGTAAAAAAAAAAATGAAAAAAAAAATATGGAAAAGCCGGCTATCGGAATCGAACCGATGACCATCGCATTACAAATGCGATGCTCTAACCTCTGAGCTAAGCGGGCTCAAATAAAATAGCGCATGCATACAAATTCACTAAACTACTAGATCGTATCAATTAACTATTCTATATCGTATCAATTAACTATTTTATTCATATTTTTCCTTATCTATTTAGAATTAATCATATTCTATATATTCTAGAACAGAATATAGCTCAAATAAATAGTGACTATCATTAAATAAAACATAACCTTAATTAATAGAATATAGCAATATATCGACTTTCTAATTTTGATTTCATTAGTTTCTAAATAAGAAAATCTTAATTAGATAAGAAATCTTTTTTTTTTTTTAGTTAAATGATATCTGATTTGAAATTTTTGTTTTTTTGTTCTAACCTCATGCTATTATTATTATTTTATACTTTTTGTCTTTTTATTTTATTTCTAATATTATAGAATTATTAGAATTATTCGAATTATAAATCTACGAAGTAGACTTATAATCTTTTTCCATTGCACATTGTAGAATTCTAAGTTTCAATAATAATCATAAATTTATTTTCATGGAAGTAAAAAAAAAAAGAATCGACCGTTCGACTATTTCTTCAAATTTAAGACAAAGATGAGAAAAGGAAGAACATATATATGTTATGTAATATATAACCATATTGAATTGCAAATACAAAAATGATAGAATCTTTGTTGATTAGACTAAATCAATATGGATGGGGCTAAAAAAAAATAAAATAAGATACCAAAGAAATAAAAAAAGTATGTATATGTAATGAATTACAAGGTTTCGGCATAAGAAAAAATGGAAAGACATCATAATGAGATCCTAATCTCAAAGCAAAAAAGGGGATATGGCGGAATTGGTAGACGCTACGGACTTAATTGGATTGAGCCTTGGTATGGAAACCTACTAAGTGATAACTTTCAAATTCAGAGAAACCCTGGAATTAACAATGGGCAATCCTGAGCCAAATCCTGGTTTACGCAAACAAACCAGAGTTTAGAAAGCGAGAAAAAAGGGATAGGTGCAGAGACTCAATGGAAGCTGTTCTAACAAATGGAGTTCACTACCTTGTGTTGATCAAATGATTCACTTCATAGTCTGATAGATCCTTGGTGGAACTTATTAATCGGACGAGAATAAAGATAGAGTCCAATTCTACATGTCAATACTGACAACAATGAAATTTATAGTAAGATGAAAATCCGTTGACTTTTAAAATCGTGAGGGTTCAAGTCCCTCTATCCCCAACTCTACTCCCCAAAAAAGTCTGTTTGACACCTTACCTTTTTTTTAGTTATTCAAGAATTCATTATCTTTTTTCATTCATCCTACGCTGTTCCAAACTATAATTTCTTTTTTTATTATATACAAGTCTTGTAGGATATATCATACACGTACAAATGAGAAAGAAATAGCGATTTGAATTATTTAGAATCTATATCATTTTTCATTTTAAAACTTAGAAAGT